AAAATAGAATTTCTTTCTTCGTCTTTACAAAAAAAAAATAGGAGTAAGCTGTGATACGTTCAGTAAAAAAAAATCCTTTTGTAGCCAATCATTTATTAAGAAAAATTGATAAGCTTAATAAAAAAGCAGAAAAAGAAATAATCGTAACTTGGTCCCGTGCATCTACCATTATACCCACAATGATCGGCCATACGATTGCTATTCATAATGGTAAGGAACATTTGCCTATTTATATAACAGATCGTATGGTAGGTCACAAATTGGGAGAATTTGTACCTACTTTGAATTTCCGAGGACATGCAAAAAGCGATAATAGATCTCCTCGTTAATCTTATCTTAAAAAACATATAAATAGTTACTTATGATTCATTAGTAGGAGAGAAACCTTATGCTAAAGAAGAACAAAACAGAAGTATACGCTTTAGGTCGACATATATCTCTATCTGCTGACAAAGCAAGAAGAGTAATTGATCAAATTCGCGGACGTTCCTATGAGGAAACACTTATGATACTAGAACTCATGCCCTATAAAGCATGTTATCCAATTTTTAAATTGGTTTATTCTGCAGCAGCAAATGCTAGTTACAATATGGGTTCCGACGAAGCCAATTTAGTAATTAGTAAAGCTGAGGTTAACGAGGGTACTACCGCGAAGAAATTAAAACCTAGAGCTCGAGGACGTAGTTATGCGATAAAAAAAGCTACCTGTCATATAACTATTGTAGTGAAAGATATATCTTTAGATGAATATGAAGAGATATATTTATATTCGTTAAAAAACCCTAGATGGAAAAAGACAACTATGGTATATCATGATGTGTATTAGTGAGGTAGTATGGGACAAAAAATAAATCCACTTGGTTTCCGACTTGGTACAACCCAAAGTCACCATTCCCTTTGGTTTGCACAACCAAAAAATTATTCTGAGGGTCTACAAGAAGATCAAAAAATAAGAGATTTTATCAAAAATTATATTCAAAAGAATATGAGAATATCCTCCGGCGCCGAGGGAATTGCCCGTATAGAGATTCAAAAAAGAATCGATTTGATCCAGGTCATAATCTTTATGGGATTCCCAAAGTTATTAATCGAAAGTAGACCACGAGGAATCGAAGAATTACAGACGAATCTACAAAAGGAATTTCATTCTGTGAACCGAAAACTTAACATTGCTATCACAAGAATTGCAAAACCTTATGGAAACCCTAATATTCTTGCAGAATTTATAGCCGGACAATTAAAGAATAGAGTTTCATTTCGAAAAGCAATGAAAAAGGCTATTGAATTAACTGAACAAGCAGATACAAAAGGAATTCAAGTACAAATTGCAGGGCGTATCGACGGAAAAGAAATTGCACGTGTCGAATGGATCCGGGAGGGTAGGGTTCCCCTACAAACCATTCGAGCTAAAATTGATTATTGTTCCTATACAGTTCGGACTATCTATGGGGTATTAGGCATCAAAATTTGGATTTTTATAGACAAGGAAGAGGAATAAGAAAACTTTCATTGTTTTTTCCTTCTATCCGCTGATAGAACAAAAAAGGGGAAATTCGTTCATTCTTTTCCTGGCCAATCAAACTAATTCTTAATTCTATAGGGTTGAATAAAAATTCAATTGACCTTTTGATATAATTGCTATGCTTAGTGTGTGACTCGTTGGTTTTTTAGGGTTAGGATTAAAAAAAGACCAGCCCGGTAGTATGAAAACCAACTCATCACTTCATATTATCTGGATCTAAAGAACCAGTCAAGATATGCTAAATCGGTCATATCTTTGTAGCAACTGAAATTTTTTTTGAATTAAACTTGAATTCTAAGTTTAAAGCAAAATACAGAAGAAAGGTGTGGATAAATGGAAGGATGAGAGAAAGAGAGAAAAAGAATATCAATGATATAGAATTCCAATATGTAAGGTCTATGAGTCATCTCATAAAAGACAGTGTAATAAAGCATCAATACTAATTGATTCATCCATAATGAAATATTAAATGAATCCTTCTTATAGAAGAAAAAACTCAAGAGCTTCGAGCCAATAAAGACTAAGAAGGTTGACTCAAGAATAAATTGGATTATGAGCTCCGTTGTAGAATTCTGGCCTAACCATTTAGTACGAAGCGGTGGGAACGAAGGAACCTGTGAATGCAAAAGATTTTATTGAACAAATGAATCTTAATGATTCACTAGTTGGGATGGCGAAATGAACCGGAAATCAATTCATCTATTCGGAGAAGTGACGAACAAGTGCTAGGACTGAAATAGAGATTGCAAGAGTCAATATTCGCCCGCGAAAACTTTCTTTTTTTTTTTTGAATTGGTAAACTTGGATAAAGGACAAAAGAAAATAAAGATTTATTAGGACGTTACAAAAAAACGATTTTTTTTTATAAAATTTTTTATAAAAATGTTCTAATATCTATTCAAATTAATTGAAATTGAATTTTGAATCCTTTTATTCGCGAGGAGCTGGATGAGAAGAAACTCTCACGTCCAGTTCTGTAGTAGAGATGGAATTCCGAAACAACCATCAACTATAACCCCAAAAGAACTAGATTCCGTAAACAACATAGAGGAAGAATGAAGGGAATATCTTATCGAGGTAATCATATTTGTTTCGGTAAATATGCTCTTCAGGCACTTGAACCTGCTTGGATCACATCTAGACAAATCGAAGCAGGTCGACGAGCAATGACACGAAATGCACGCCGTGGTGGAAAAATATGGGTCCGTATATTTCCAGACAAACCAGTTACAGTAAGACCCGCTGAAACACGTATGGGTTCGGGGAAAGGATCCCCTGAATATTGGGTAGCTGTTGTTAAACCGGGGCGAATACTATATGAAATGGGTGGAGTAACCGAAAATATAGCTAGAAGGGCTATTTTAATAGCAGCATCCAAAATGCCTATACGAACTCAATTTATTATTTCGGGATAAAAATGTAGAACCGACAGAAATGAGTCTTGGGAATGAAACAAAACCCCAGGTTTCTTTTTTTGGACAAACAATATTTCTTTTATTTTCTTCATCCTTTGCATTGGAAGAATAGACTCAAAAATTCATATGATTCAACCTCAGACCCATTTAAATGTAGCGGATAACAGCGGGGCCCGAAAATTGATGTGTATTCGAATCATAGGAGCTAGTAATCGTCGATATGCTCATATTGGTGACGTTATTGTTGCTGTGATCAAAGAAGCAGTACCAAATATGCCCCTAGAAAAATCAGAAGTAGTCAGGGCTGTAATTGTTCGCACCTGTAAAGAACTTAAACGTGACAGCGGTATGATAATACGATATGATGACAATGCTGCAGTTGTGATTGATCAAGAAGGAAATCCAAAAGGAACTCGAATTTTTGGTGCAATCCCCCGCGAATTGAGACAATTAAATTTTACTAAAATAGTTTCATTAGCTCCCGAGGTATTATAAAATAAAATGAGATCTTGGGGCATTTGAAAGAAATAGATTAAGAACTAGATTAATTCGTAGATTGTGTCTCACGCATATACCTTGAAAAATTCATATTCATAAACCAATAAAAAAAAAAAAGAAAAACATGTTAATTATATCCAATTTTGAGGCACCAAAAATTTTAGTTCATCATGGGTAGAGACACTATTGCTGAGATAATAACCTCTATACGAAATGCTGATATGGATAGAAAAAGAGTTGTTCGCATAGCATCTACTAATATTACCGAAAATATTGTTAAAATACTTTTCCGAGAAGGTTTTATCGAAAACGTCAGAAAACATCGAGAAAAAAACAAAAATTTTTTAATTTTAACCCTGCGACATAGAAGGAATAGGAAAAGACCCTATAGAAATTTTTTAAATTTAAAACGGATCAGTCAACCCGGTCTGCGAATCTATTCTAACTCTCAACGAATTCCTAGAATTTTAGGCGGGATGGGGATTGTAATTCTTTCGACTTCTCGAGGTATAATGACAGACCGGGAGGCTCGACTAGAAGGAATCGGCGGAGAAATTTTGTGTTATATATGGTAATCCTTTTAATATCCAAATGGGATCCGAAACCTCTTCCTATTTGTAAAAAAAAAAAGAAAGGGGATGAGTTGTCTAATATCGTTTCTCTTCCATTAGTTGATGCTTCAAGGGGGCTTTACCTGGAATGAAAGAACAAAAATGGATTCATGAAGGTTTAATTACTGAATCGCTTCCCAACGGCATGTTCCGGGTTCGGTTAGATAATGAAGATCTGATTCTAGGTTATGTTTCAGGAAAGATCCGACGTAGTTTTATACGGATACTGCCAGGAGATAAAGTAAAAATTGAAGTAAGTCGTTATGATTCAACCAGAGGACGTATAATTTATCGACTCCGAAACAAGGATTCGAAAGATTAGGTGGTTTTTATTCAATACGATTCGAGATGAAAAATTTCAAGAAACTTATTTTCTACCAAGAAGTAGATTCAGAATTAAGATAAGGAATGACAAATATGAAAATAAGAGCTTCCGTTCGTAAAATTTGTGAAAAATGTCGACTAATCCGTAGGCGGGGGCGCATTAGAGTAATTTGTTCCAACCCGAGACATAAACAAAGACAAGGATAATCAGACTCACTAAAGGGCTCAACGTACAAATAAAGAATCTGTTTTGACATGAAATGGATATATCCATATATTTCTGACTCATATTTATGAGATGATACAATATGGCAAAAGCTGTACCGAGAACTGGTTCACGTAGAAATGTACGTATTGGTTCACGTAAAAGTGCACGTAGAATACCAAAGGGGGTTATTCATGTTCAAGCAAGTTTCAATAATACCATTGTCACGGTTACCGATGTACGGGGTCGGGTGGTTTCCTGGTCCTCGGCCGGTACTTGTGGATTCAAGGGTACGAGAAGAGGGACGCCCTTTGCCGCTCAAACTGCAGCAGCAAATGCTATTCGTACAGTAGTAGATCAAGGTATGCAACGAGCAGAAGTCATGATAAAAGGTCCCGGTCTCGGAAGAGACGCCGCATTACGAG